AAAAAGGTCAAATTTCGGGGTATATTTCGACTTTCCTTTTTTCTTTATTTCTTATGTCTAGTTACTTTTTTGTTTCCATAAAAAATTCTGATCGGGATCTTGCTAAGGATCCCGATATGGATCCATTAAGTATAAACTTTAATGAACAGAGTCGAGAAAATACTCGATTTTTTAGAAAAAAAATCGATTCTCAATCGATTTGATAATAATGCAAGGATTACCAGTAATCCGTCTTGCAATCACTAAAGTGATATCCATATAGATATCAATATATCACTTGTGACTTTCTTTGTTACAAAACACTAATTTGAATCTAAAATTGAAACGATTCAAATGAAATCATAAGAAGGAATATGTAAGCTATCCACTTTATTTCCATGGGATTGTAGTTCAATTGGTCAGAGCACCGCCCTGTCAAGGCGGAAGCTGCGGGTTCGAGCCCCGTCAGTCCCGGCGGATTCAATAAAAAAAAGACATAAACTCCCCCCCCTTTGTTTCTGGGCAAGGGGATCAAAATAAAATGGTTTCATTTATCTTTTTGTTTTATTTTTCTTTTTTCATCAAGCAAAATAAAGGGGTATTTCCATTATTTTAACTAGCACCAATTGATGGTCGAGAGACATATATAAATTAGTATAATTATAATTATTGAAGCATTTAATACTTCAGATACTGTATGGGGTTTCTGCTTTTTGTGAATTAATCTCCCATTAACTTGTGTAGGAAAATGGAATAGGATAGCGTATAATACGTTTGCCAAGAGTACCTATCTATATACTATGACGTCAAGGAATTGAAAATAGTGCGAATCCAGCCAAGGAAAGAGGATATTTTAAAAATAAAGATAAATTTAGTCTTCCCTAATTAATATGCTCTTTTTAAAGATTAGAGTGGATATCGAAGAAAAAACGCGTAAGAAAAATTAAATAGTTAATTTTTTGGAATATTGATAATAGACCCTTAAAAAATTTTAAAAATTTCAACTTGAACTTCGTACTTGTTTTCTCTATTTGATTTCTATTGTTTATTTAAGGTTCTTTAGAAACTCTTTTTGTAAACAATCTAAGTAGAAAAGGTTTTTTATGATACTTCATCAGATGATTGTATAAGGAAAGTCAAGTACTAGGTTGTAGAAAATAAAGCGGGGAAAAAGAACCATAAAGAAATATTTTTTGATTGGATGAGGAATCTCATTATGTATTCGGTGTGGATAAAAGATCTTCCTATGTTATACTATTAAATTCTTGACGATGAATCGATTTTATAGCTCCGATATTGTTATTCATGATATTTCTTTCATTCGATATCATCGAAATCTAATTCATCTGAGTGAGTTTACAAGCGAAAGATGTCTCATCTCTATGGGATTAAATCCCGAGATATTCCAAAGAAAAAAAAAATAAATAAACGATTAAATTATGGAAGTCAATATTCTTGCATTTATTGCTACTGCACTCTTCATTCTCGTTCCTACTGCTTTTTTGCTTATAATTTACGTAAAAACGGTTAGTCAAAATAATTAATTTGAATAAAATTTTACTATCAACGAAACAAAAAAGGATTTCAATTTCTCGTCTTAAATGAAAGGAATGCATTAGACTAAGTAGTAGTATCCTAAGGGGCCCGCTAGTATGGTAGAAAGAGATCTCTTTCTACCATACTAGCCATTATGGTTATTGTAATGTATAAAGATACAAGTGAAATATCTGAATATAAAGGAATCCACCCATATCCCTCTTTTTCTTTATAAATGTAAATATAAATGAAATAGAATATGAAATGTATGTACATACTTTCTCAATTTCATTTGTTTATTTGATCCATTTAATTTTAATAAAGAAAATCCGAATTCGATGGAAACTTTTTCAGATTTCGAAAAGGGGTTACCCCACGAATGGTTAACGGTGTAAACCCTGATATAAAAATAGAAAATGAGTCAATAAAACAAAACATAAATCCAATTTCTAAAAAAAAAATCTTAAAAAAATGGCCGCCCGGTCTCGAAAACGAAAACAATTGATACAGGTTGCTAGAGGTTGATTATTTCCGCAATTAGGAGTACTTCTAGAGTCCACTTCTTCCCCACACTACGAGAGAGAGGGAAAATGTAAAAACTACCATTAAACCAGCCCACGCGAGACTTACTATATCCATGTAAATTCTGTCCCCTATTTCTATGAATATGAAGAAACTATTCCATTATTGTTCACTAATAATTATTGTTCACTAATAATAGTGAAATCACTGGTGCAGAGTCAAAAAAGGAGAGAGGTATTTGGTCACCATTGATGAACTACTCCAAAAAATCCACTTCTCTTATAATGAGTTATTCTTATTATAGTTATAGAATTTCTAGTAGAATCGACAAGAGGTAAACACAAGTAAACGGACACCTTTCGAAGTATCCAAGGAATCTGACTCACATGTGGAAAGAATAAGACTTTTTCTTTCTTTTATCGTTTTTTATTTTTGGAAGTAAAACGAAAGGCAATTCTTCATCTAATCTAATATTGATTGAATGTCTGAGCATTCCGAGACTTTCATGAGTCTGTATCCAAAGTATCAGAGGTCCTTTCCAAAACTATTAATTTAATTCCCTCTCTGACTATCCAATCTAATTGAAGACTCAGACGGATTTCCCTCCACTACTTTAAGTTTTTGATAGGCAAAACTTTAGGTTAGAAAATAGAACCTCGAGAGCCAGGGCTTAGAATCACGAAAAGAAAGTATCAAGAGTCTTTTCCTACGTTTCTTATAATAGGGTCTGTTGTTGAGGCGGCACCCGGATTTGAACTGGGGAAAAAGGATTTGCAGTCCCCCGCCTTACCACTCGGCCATGCCGCCAAAACGATAGAAACTAGATTCCAATTTTCTCTTTTTTTTCAACTCCGAAAAAAAATATATAGATTTTCAGTCACAAAATATAGAATCCAGTACAAATAAGAACCATTAACTATTGACTGTAAATTCATGACCATTTTTGAATTCGAATCTACATTTTTTGATTTCTAATAATATAAGAAAATCATTAGAAATGGATTTCTAACTAATCTATATTGAGTTTTTTCAATTAAAAAGAAATCTTGTTCAATTTCAATTATAACAGTAATGATGAATATATGTAAACCCCAGAATCAGAACATACGTCACGTTGTGTTATAGAGCTATACTCTATAATGGGGTATTTTATCTCTCTAGGGATGCTTTTGAGGAGTCATTCTTCTCAATCAATTTTTGTATTTCAATTTTTTATTGAATACATTGAAGAGAAAATTGAATTTTTGATAGAGCACAGCATGTGCTGTCCCAAATAGAACTGTACCACAATAAAAGAAGAAAACGGGACATATATATATCTGTGCATTCTTTTTTATTTTAATAATAAACAAAATTAATAAATAAAAAACACAAATTTTCTTACCTACTTCAATTCACAGATATTATAAATATTCTATTCAAAATAGGTAAAAATCAATCTCTTTTCTGCAAATATTTTTTTGAACAATGAAATACAAATACATGAAAAAGTAAAGTGATTAAAAAAAAAGTTTTCTAGTTATTATATGTTTATCTGCTCGAATAGACCCAACCTATGCAATCGAATTGGAATATGTAATATCGTAGGTGAAAATGAAATTACTTTTTTTTCTAGTCTTGACAAAACTCCATAAGTTCCAGTGGTATTTATCAATTCTGTTCCATTTGGATCTCTTTCTTATAAAAAAATTCCAGTTGAATCTAGTCTCCGTTCATACGTATTTCATACATTCTATATATCTTGGAGTTGGATAAAATTTCATGTGATTCAGTAAACAGAATATAAATTCCATTATTGCTAGATCGAATTCTATGGATATGATTCGGTGAAGAATGAGAGATGGGATTTTTTCAATAAACGGATAAATGGGAAATTCAAAAAGGATGCTGGGGGATGGAAAAGAGGGAACATCTACAATACCGGGGTTTAATCAGATACAATTTGAAGGGTTTTATCGGTTTATTGATCAGGGTTTAATAGAAGAACTTTCTAAATTTCCAAAAATTGAGGATATAGATAACGAAATTGAATTTCAATTATTTGTGGAAACATATCAATTAGTAGAACCTCTGATAAAAGAACGGGATGCTGTATATGAATCACTTACATATTCTTCTGAATTATATGTATCCGCGGGATTAATTTGGAAAACCAGTAGGAATATGCAAGAACAAAGAATTTTTATTGGAAACATTCCTTTAATGAATTCCCTTGGAACTTCTATAGTAAACGGAATATACAGAATTGTGATCAATCAAATATTGCAAAGTCCTGGTATCTATTACCAGTCAGAATTGGATCATAACGGGATTTCGGTCTATACCGGCACCATAATATCAGATTGGGGAGGCAGGTTAGAATTAGAGATTGATAAAAAAGCAAGAATATGGGCTCGTGTGAGTAGGAAACAGAAAATATCTATTCTAGTTCTATCATCAGCTATGGGTTCGAATCTAAGAGAAATTCTAGAGAATGTTTGCTACCCTGAAATTTTCTTATCTTTCTTGACCGATAAGGAGAAAAAAAAAATTGGGTCAAAAGAAAATGCTATTTTGGAGTTTTATCAACAATTTTCTTGTGTAGGTGGGGATCCAATATTTTCTGAATCCTTATGTAAGGAATTACAAAAAAAATTCTTTCACCAAAGGTGTGAATTAGGAAGGATTGGTCGCCGAAATATTAACTGGCGACTGAATCTTAATATACCTGAGAACAATATATTTTTGTTACCACGAGATATATTAGCAGCTGCCGATCATTTGATTGGGATGAAATTTGGAATGGGTACACTTGATGATATGAATCATTTGAAAAATCAACGTATTCGCTCCGTAGCGGATCTTTTACAAGACCAGCTCGGGTTGGCTCTGGCTCGTTTAGAAAATGTAGTTAAGGGAACTATAGGCGGAGCAATTAGGCATAAATTGATACCTACTCCTCAGAATTTGGTAACTTCAACTCCGTTAACAACTACTTATGAATCCTTTTTCGGATTACATCCATTATCTCAAGTTTTGGATCGAACTAATCCATTGACACAAATCGTTCATGGGAGAAAGTTGAGTTATTTGGGCCCTGGCGGATTAACAGGGCGAACTGCTAATTTTCGGATACGAGATATCCATCCTAGTCACTATGGGCGTATTTGCCCCATTGACACGTCTGAAGGAATCAATGTTGGACTTATTGGATCTTTATCAATTCATGCCAGGATTGGTGATTGGGGGTCGTTAGAAAGTCCATTTTATGAACTCTTTGAGAAATCAAAAAAAGCAAAGATACGGATGCTTTTTTTATCACCAAGTCAAGATGAATATTATATGATAGCGGCAGGAAATTCTTTGGCTCTTAATCGGGGCATTCAAGAAGAACAGGCTGTCCCGGCTCGATACCGCCAGGAATTTTTGACTATCGCATGGGAAGAAGTTCATCTTCGAAGCATTTTTCCTTTCCAATATTTTTCCATTGGAGCTTCCCTAATTCCTTTTATCGAACATAATGATGCGAATCGAGCTTTAATGAGTTCTAATATGCAACGTCAAGCAGTTCCGCTTTCTCGGTCCGAAAAGTGCATTGTTGGAACTGGGTTGGAGCGCCAGGTGGCTTTAGATTCGGGGGTTCCCGCTATAGCTGAACACGAGGGAAAAATCCTTTATACTGACACCGAGAAGATAATTTTATCGGGCAATGGGGATACTCTAAGTATTCCATTAATTATGTATCAACGCTCAAACAAAAATACTTGTATGCATCAAAAACCTCAGGTTCGGCGGGGTAAATGCATTAAAAAGGGACAAATTTTAGCGGATGGTGCTGCTACAGTTGGTGGAGAACTCGCTTTGGGGAAAAATATATTAGTGGCTTATATGCCATGGGAAGGATACAATTTTGAAGATGCGGTACTCATTAGTGAGTGTCTGGTATATGGTGATATTTATACTTCTTTCCACATACGGAAATATGAAATTCAGACGCATGTGACAACCCAAGGTCCTGAAAGGATCACTAAAGAAATACCGCATCTAGAAGGCCGTTTACTCCGAAATTTAGATAAAAATGGAATTGTGATGCTAGGATCGTGGGTTGAAACGGGTGATATTTTAGTAGGTAAATTAACGCCTCAGGTGGCGAAAGAATCTTCCTATGCTCCGGAAGATAGATTATTACGGGCCATACTTGGCATTCAGGTATCGACTTCAAAAGAAACTTGTTTAAAATTACCTATAGGTGCTAGAGGTCGAGTTATTGATGTGAGATGGGTTCAGAAGAAGGGGGGTTCAAGTTATAACCCTGAAATAATTCGTGTATATATTTCACAGAAACGTGAAATCAAAGTAGGTGATAAAGTAGCTGGAAGACATGGAAATAAAGGTATCATTTCAAAAATTTTGCCTAGACAGGATATGCCTTATTTGCAAGACGGGAGGCCCCTGGATATGGTCTTCAACCCATTAGGAGTACCCTCGCGCATGAATGTAGGACAGATATTTGAATGCTCGCTTGGGTTAGCGGGAAGTCTGCTAGATAGACATTATAGAATAGCCCCTTTTGATGAGAGATATGAACAAGAGGCTTCGAGAAAACTAGTGTTTTCTGAATTATATGAAGCCAGTAAGCAAACAGCGAATCCTTGGGTATTTGAACCCGAGTATCCAGGAAAAAGCCGAATTTTTGATGGAAGAACAGGAGATCCTTTTGAACAGCCTGTGATAATAGGAAAGCCCTATATCTTGAAATTAATTCATCAGGTTGATGATAAAATACACGGACGTTCTAGTGGACATTATGCACTTGTTACACAACAACCCCTTAGAGGCCGTTCTAAGCAGGGGGGACAGCGGGTAGGCGAAATGGAGGTTTGGGCTCTAGAGGGGTTTGGTGTTGCTCATATTTTACAAGAGATGCTTACTTATAAATCTGATCATATTAGAGCTCGCCAAGAAGTACTTGGTACCACTATCATTGGAGGAACGATACCTAAACCAGAAGATGCTCCAGAATCATTTCGATTACTTGTTCGAGAACTACGATCTTTGGCTCTGGAACTGAATCATTTCCTTGTATCTGAAAAGAATTTCCAGATTAATAGGAAGGAAGTTTAATCGGAATGAATCACAAAATTTCTTATATGATCGATCGGTATAAACATCAACAACTCCAAATTGGATTAGTTTCTCCTCAGCAAATAAGTGCTTGGGCCACTAAAAAAATACCTAATGGAGAGATAGTTGGAGAGGTGACAAAACCCTATACTTTTCATTACAAAACCAATAAACCGGAAAAAGATGGATTATTTTGTGAAAGAATTTTTGGGCCTATAAAGAGTGGAATTTGCGCTTGTGGAAATTATCGAGTGATCGGAGATGAAAAAGAAGACCCGAAATTTTGTGAACAATGTGGGGTTGAATTTGTTGATTCTCGGATACGAAGATATAAAATGGGATACATAAAACTGACATGTC